AATCAATAGCAATAAGCCCCGTTTGAAGAGGCTCATATACAGAACGTCTAGAAATAATACCCGGGGCGGGAGATTCAATTAACCGATATTCAGAAGCTGAAATTTCCCCCCTTCCATCAATAGGTTTAGCGAGAGCATTTATAACACGGCCCAAATAACCCTCACTCACAGGTATCTGAGCAATTCTTCCGGTTGCTTTTACGGAACTTCCCTCTTGTATCATCAAACCATCACCCATTAATACAACACCAACGTTGTTTGATTCCAAATTAAGAGCAATGCCTATTGTACCTTCTTCAAACTCTACTAATTCACCTGCCATTACTTCATCAAGACCATGAATACGAGCAATACCGTCACCTACTTGAAGTACGGTACCGGTATTCACAATTTTTACTTCTCTATTATATTCTTCAATACGTTCACGAATAAGATTACTAATTTCGTCGGGTCGAAGGGTTGTCATTAGTGTTTCTTTATCCCTTTTCGGAAGCAAAAAAAAAAAAAATAATGCCTAAACTATAAATCAAATTTAAAGAGCTAATCTATTATTTGTTCCATGGTTCCGAGAACACTAATATTAGCACGGACCGTACGAAAATGTAACTCACTATTCAAACAACTATTCAAAGTTTCGAGAGCTCCCTGTAAGGCTTGTTGTAAAACTCGTTGTCGGACCTGATTAATCGCTCTTTGTTGTTCAAGATAAAGGGTTTGATTTTTGTTACTTTCGAATAGTTCCAAACTCTTAGAAGCGGCATTAATCAAACTCTCTTTTTGTTGTTCTATTTCAAAGTACCCATTGATTCGATATTCATCTGCTTCCATTTCCACTTTACGTAAACGAGTTCGGGCTCTATCAAGTTGCTCAATAGCCCCTTTACGTAATTCTTCCGAACTTTGAATAGTACTCAAAATCCTCTGTTTTCGATTACCTAATAAATCATTTAATGAAAGTAGATTATATTCCCATAAATTTTACAACTTCCACGATCTCTTCCCGAACCAAACATGAATCTTTCGATTCATTTGGCTCTCACGCTCATTTATTTCTTTTTTTTTAGTATGAGTATCCCCATATCTTTTTAATATAATGAGCCTACCCTCTCTTTTTTGTTTTGTTTGTATTTAAAAGATCAAATCAATACAAGACCAAAATAATAGGAGGATTCTTCTGACTAGACCAGACAAAAGTCCATAATTATCAGCAAAGCTGTTTCTTTATTTGTTTTTTAATTTATTTCATTTTTTTTTTTTCAAAAATTCCTCTTTTTTATACATAGGTCGTCGATTCGGCATTGGCTAAAAAGAAGAGGGCGAAAGTTTCCCACTTTCACTTTCTATTAAATGAAATGGGCAAGCAAGGCAGCTCCAAAATTTTATCGATATGAGTGTTATATATCAGATAAATTCTCAACTATTCTTTTTTAAACCACTTCGGTTCTAAACTGTACTATCGAAACTCAAGTATTGGTAGAAAGAATACCATGTTTGCCTGGACTTTAAACAGTTTAGCTTTAACCATGTTAACGGTCTTGCGTTATTGGTTGATAGAGAATCAAAGTGGATTTACCAATAAATTACGAAATGCTATAGTTCTTACATATGATTTCTTAATTTTTTCAGAAGTAATTCGTCAAGATCGTGCACCTTTTGACTCTTTTTCTATAAAGAAAATGCAGCTGGAGGGATCCAACCTATTCTTAAAATACACAACCCGCACACACTCCCTTTCCAAAATAAATCAATACACCAAGTACCACACTTAGATTTATTGGATTTGTTGCTAAAATATCGGTATTAAACCCGAAACTCCCGGCGAATGGCCAGTGGCCCAAGGAAATGAAAGAATCGGTTATATTTTTCATATGCTCTCCTCTTTTTCATATGCTATCCTATTATAAATAGGATTATAAGACTAATATAAATAGGATTATAAGACTAACAAAGAACAAAGTTCTTTTTGTATCACTTTGCTTGTCCCTTTTTTGATCAATTTCTTTTTTTTCTAATGTTAATGGAAATAGATTTAATCTAGTAATTTTATTTGTTTGTTTTATTTTTTTGATTGGGGTGTCTTAATCCTAATATAATTATAAGTCAAGTTTCTTATTAGAAACTTAGTTAAACCTTGAACTTAGGTTTCAGCTCAACGGCTTCAAGTAAAAAACTTTTCTATTGTACTTAAAGTAAGGACAAAGAAGAAAGTGAGCAAATCCGGGAATTCTTCATCCTCAAATTAGCTCTTCATGGGACCCGAACCTCAAAAGTAATTATGGAAAATTTTAATAAAATTTTTAGAAGCAAAAAACAATTACGAGTTAAGTTATAAGTTAAGTTAATAGTTAAAAAAATAAGAAAAAAATATGTAAGGTACTGTTTCTATTTTTAAGATTAAACAAAAGGATTTGCAAATAAAAGCGCTAATGCCACGACCAACCCATAAATTGTTAAAGCTTCCATAAAAGCTAGACTAAGCAATAAAGTACCTCGTATTTTACCCTCTGCTTCTGGTTGTCTCGCAATACCCTCTACGGCTTGTCCTGCAGCAGTACCTTGACCAACTCCCGGTCCAATAGAAGCAAGCCCTACGGCCAATCCAGCAGCAATAACGGAAGCGGCAGAAATCAGTGGATTCATGGTAAGTTCCTCGCAAAAAAAAAGAAATAGTTAATGATATAATCAACCAAGGAATTTTTACTAAAAATTTTCTCATTAAGAGCTAATGAGAGTAGTAACTAAAAATTCCGAATTGTATTTCTTTGTTTTGAACCAATCTTTTATTCAATTCCCGGTTCCTTACTATACTTTCCTTACTATACTATAGTATACTATTGAGTTTCAGTTTTTAAGTTAATTTTTTTTCCGCAATAACAGAGCAAAAAAAGGACTTATACTGAAATCCATCTAATCTAAATTATATAAATACTAAATGCAGTGTAGCTTGCGCTACAATCAATGTAATATTAATCAATTTTAATATTAATCAACTTAATTTTAACTTAATATTGAAATATATATATTTTTTCAAAAAAAAAAAGAGATTTATTATATCTTTATTTAAATTTAATATTTAATGATAAAAATTGGAGTCTTTATTTCTCTTTATAAAGAGAAATAATTCTTCTTAATATCTTACTAAAAACTTAATCTTAATAATAATTAATAACTTAATAAATAAAAATTACAATATTTACAACTTAATAAATAAAAATTACAATATTTACAAATTAATAAATAATAATGACTATAATCAAATAAAAATAAAATAATTAAATATATTTAATTATTAATATTATTGTAATATTTCAAATTGGATTTTTTTTTTATTTCATTTTTTTGTAATTGTAATTATAAATTATATATAATTTATAATTTAAAAATTTGTAATTTAATTAATACTAACTAAAATACTAATTAAATAGTTATGTTCTATGATATATAACTTATAATATTTTATTATAACACCTATATAGATAGTTATAATCTAAAAGTTAGAATTAGAATATGCAAAGTAATAAATTTGAACTATTTTTAGTTAAATATATTTAGTTAAATATATAAGTATAACTTTAATATTCAATAAATATTAAATATTTAAATACTAAAGAAATAAATCTTAAAGAATAATAGAAATAGAATAATATTAAATAGAATTATTATCATAATAGTCTAATAGATAATACTCTATTAGGATAGATAGTACTATAAATAACTAAATATAACTAAATAACTAAATATAACTAATAAATAACTAATAAATAACTAAATATAACTAAATAACTAAATATAACTAATAAATAACTAATAAATATAGAATATCGCCCCAATATTATATCTTTTTTTTTTATAACAGAAAAAACCAACCGTATATTAATACATAGAATATAGATATTCTAAATATAAAATAGAATTCAAAATTTCCGCATTGAAGTATAGAATGAAAAGACTCTTTTGAAAATTAATCAGTGATGACCCTCCATCGATTCACCTATATAAGCCGCAGCTAACGTTGCAAAAATAAGAGCTTGAATACCACTTGTAAATAATCCAAGAAACATCACAGGTATAGGAACCACTAAAGGAACTAAAGAAACAAGAACAACAACTACTAATTCATCAGCCAATATATTCCCAAAAAGTCGAAAACTAAGAGATAGGGGTTTTGTAAAATCTTCTAGAATGTTAATTGGTAAAAGTATTGGGGTTGGTTGAATGTATTTCCCAAAATAACCCAACCCCCTTTTTGTAAGACCCGCATAAAAATATGCGACTGACGTGAGTAAAGCTAAAGCAACAGTAGTATTTATATCATTTGTGGGCGCAGCTAACTCCCCATGAGGTAACTCTATGATTTTCCAAGGTAAAAGAGCACCCGACCAGTTAGAAACAAAAATAAATAGGAACATCGTTCCAATAAAGGGAACCCAAGGACCATATTCTTCTCCAATCTGAGTTTTGCTCAAGTCCCGAATAAATTCAAGGACATATTCAAAAAAATTCTGACCGTCGGTCGGAACGGTTTGTGGATTCCGAACTGCTATGGTAACTGAACCCAATATGATAGCAATTACTACCCAAGAAGTGATAAGTACTTGGGCGTGGATTTGTAAATCTCCTATTTGCCAATAGAAATGCTGGCCTACCTCTACACCCGATATATCATATAACCCTTCCAGCGTTTTAATGGAACATGGTATAACATTCATATTGTCCTCTGATAGAAATTCAACTTAAAAAAAAATTGTTCTGATTCAACCATCTCTTTCTCAACTCACTAACTTGAATCATTAATAATTAAATTATATTTAGGATACCAAGAAATCACATAACAGCATAATATCAATCCAAGTACTTTTTTACTTTGTACTTATTTATATATTTATATATATATTATTTATTTTATGATTTTTTATTTTATTAATTTTGATAGTAAACGTAACCCACCACATCAATCTATGAAGTTCAAAAAAATGAACTAAATCCTTGTATTCTTAATCATAATCAACGACTTCCTACATAGCTGGAACGGCCCTCACAAATTGCGGATACTAATTTGTTAAGAATCAATCGAATTGAAGCTATAGCATCATCGTTGGCTGGAATTGAAATATCTGCGATATCTGGGTCACAATTTGTATCAATTAAGCAAATCGTCGGGATTCCCAAAATTACACACTCTTGAAGAGCCGTATATTCTTCTTGCTGATCCACGATGATCACAATATCGGGCAACCCCGTCATATATTTGATCCCACCAAGATATGGTTGCAAGGCAGATAATTTTTTCTTCAACATTGCCATATCCCTTTTTGGAAGACGGTTGAGTTTCCCTAGCTTTTGTTCTGCTCTTAAATCCCTGAACTTTTGAAGTCTGGTTTCTGTAGTGGACCAATTCGTTAACATACCACCGAGCCATTTTTTATTAACATAATGACATCGAGCCTTTATTGCAGCCGATGCTACTGAATCCGCTGCTTTATTTTTTGTACCAACAATTAAGAAGGTTTTTCCCCTATTTGCTGCATCAAAAACTAAATCACAGGCTTCCGATAAAAACCGAGCCGTTCTCGTGAGATTTGTAATATGAATACCTTTACGCTTTGCGGAGATATATGGGACCATTTTTGGATTCCATTTCTTAGTACCATGACCAAAGTGAACTCCTGCCTCCAACATCTCTTCCAAATTGATGTTCCAATATCTTCTTGTCATTTTTCTATACATTTCCTTCTTTTTTAACGAAAAAAGACGAGATTCCATAAAAAAAATTGTTCCGATGGAACTTTTTACCAGAAATGGACCGTTGATACGCAGCCCGAACCATGAATTTCTTTTAATTAATTTTTTTTATTACCAAATAAATACTCGGGCCAAATACCAAATAATTAAAAAGATAATTAAAAGATAGTAAAAAAAAAAAAAAAATAACCCACTCTTAGAAATCATGAAATTAAATTGCGCAAATAATTGTTCTTATGTCTCGTGTAAATTCGTTTCATAAAAATTGTTTGGGACATAAGAACAAAATAATTCTCTATGATGTAACAAAATATCTCTCGTTTCGAAGTCGAAGATATTCTTTCTTTTGATTTCCAAATAAATATTCCTGTCTTGTCTTGAACGATACACCAATTTTTGGAATCCCGTACCAACGGGTAGAATACCTCCTAGAATAACGTTCTCCTTCAGTCCTTTCAACCAATCAATACGGCTTCGTAGAGCAGCTTTTGCTAAAACTCGAGCAGTTTCTTGAAAACTTGCTTCGGATATGAAACTTTGAGTATTCAGAGAAGCCCTTGTTATTCCCAATAGAATTGCTCGATAAGAGATCACTTCGTCCAAAGCGCGCCCCGCGCGTTCTGCTCGCAACAATCCAACCAATTCCCCAGGAAAAAAAACATTAGACATTCCATCTTCTAAAACCAACACTTTTGATGTTATTTGACGTACAATAATCTCTATGTGCCTATTATGAATCTGTACTCCCTGGGATCGGTAAACTTTTTGGATTTTATTAACCAAAGAGATACGACTTTGGGCTATGGTTAACTCAGTTCGAATCAAGAACCCCCAGGGGATTCCAAGAATTCTTGGTATACGTTCGTTCCAGTCTGCAATTCTCCTTTCTAGGTTCATTGATATTGAATCAATGGAACGCATTTCTAAGATTTGTTCTACTTTTGGGAGGCCTTGAGTTATATCACCCGATTTTGATTTTTCATATATAAATGTAACTAAGGTATCTCCTTCATAAAGCAATTTTCTATAATGACCATGAACAGTTGCTCCTGGGGTGGCTAAATAGGGCTTAGCTAATCTTATAACCAAGGAGTCAACATGAACAATTATAATTTGACCAGATTTTTTAACGTGTGGTTCGTTTTTGTATAGACATACATTTTCAGAAAGAAATTGCCCAAGCCTAATTATTGTAGATGTTTCTTCGCAATAATCGTGATGGAGAAAATACCAACTCAAATGGAATGGATTCAAAATGATGTTACTATACGGATCCGGATTATAAATACACTGATTTTCATCTATTAAATAGTATTTAAGTACTTGAAAAGTCTGTTTAAAATTTTCAAGTAGCAAATATGTCTTTAACCAGATTCGGTTATAAGTTATTAAATGATAAAATGAATAATAATTAGCTCTATTGGGTACAAAAGTCCCTAAAGGACCCAACAAATCCATAATTTGGATTGTAGAATCCAATTTTTTTTTCATATTGTCGTTATATTTCGAACCATTAAATGGACCAATTCGAGAGCAGTTGGATGATGACAAAATTATCAAAGATTGGCATTCCTTATTTCGGTTTAAAAATGTACCAATACCAATAATACCTTGATGTTGGGTAAGTGATTGAATATTCGCCTTGGAAAAAAAGGGATTGATATTTGTGCAATCTAATCTACTATTGGGAATCAATCCAAAGTTTGCCTTATCGTACCTTTTTTCGTTATACGAACTGGCGGACTTGACAAACTCTATTCTTAGGAAATCGCGAATCAGATTATTTGTCCTTACCCCAATAAAAGAAGCATGAGCCTCTTCTCTAGAACCATTTTTTTCTTGGTCCCAATTCAATACTAAACAAGTCCGAACTAATTGAATACTTGTGTGAAAAATTCCTCGAATTGACTTACCATTTCCATAAAGGATATAATTGACAACTCGAAATTGGACACTATCCTTTTCCCGCAGGAGATCGGGGGGAAAAAGTGTTGCTAAATGTATCCCATCAGATATTTCATATGTAACTACGGGTCGAACCAAAACAAAATACTTTTTTTTTGTAGGTGTGATCCGTTGGACATAAATCCCATTTTTCCATTTTTTAGATTCTTTAGAGTTTTTTCTTTCTGTTTCCGGCGGTATTAAAATGCCGCTGTGCCTGGATATCTTATCCATCTCTCCTGGAAAATAAATATCTCCGGAAAAGATTTTAAGTTCAATATATTTTTTTTTCCGCTCCATTCGGACTAATCCGCCTACTCGACTTCTTATATTTAAAGCGATTGGTGTATTTATTCCAATGATACTATTGTTCTGGACCATTACGAACGAAGATCCGGGTAAGATATGCACTTCTTCGAGAATGAAAAAAAACCGATCCACTTTCATTTGGTATTTCGGGCTAAATTCTTTTGATCCTCGATATTCAATCAAGTCCTCTTTTTTTGAGACTGAATTGACCTCTACAGTCCCATATTTAGTAATTCCAGAATTGTTTTTTTTGTATCGAGGATCGTCAAAATAAGCAAAAATACTATTTCTACGTAAAAAACCCTGTTTTGGTATTTCAATCGAAATACCAAAACAGGGTTTTTTATCTCCTTCTAGATGATATTCTAATGGGATGATAAATCTATTCCTTCGCCTTTTCGCCAAGAAATAAGAATTCTCTTGGATAATAGAAGGATATATGAAATGCCAATGACCAGTAAATATCATTTGATCACGTCTTGAATATTCAAAAATTCCCCTATCTTTTTTATCGGAAGTATCCAACAATTTATGCTGTATTCGACCATTAGCCATTGAAAAGTTAGACATAGATCCTTCTTCGACAGAAAAGGAACGAGGATTCATTTGATCTTGATCCTTATAAAGGGAAAAGGGCGCGATATTGGATCTCCACGGACCACCTGCTAATATCCACAAATGACTTGTTTTTGCTAATAGATGAACATTACCATAGGTATATTCCGATGCATGGTGGACATCGGTACTCCAGTGCATTTCTCCTTCTGATTCAGAATAAATATGCTTTCGGACTTTTTCCTTAAAATGAAAAGTAGACGTTCCGGCACGAATCTCGGCAATTACTTGTTCTGATTCTACATATTGATCATTTTGAACTAAAATCAAACTCTTTGGTGGAATATTCACATTATGTAGAATATCCCGACTCTCAATAGTTACATCCAGGTCTATACAACATAGAAAAGCGGGGTGCCCATGACGAGTACGTGTGGGATGGACCAAATTCTCATTAAATTTAATTTTTCCATTAGAAGGAGCTCGTACGTGTTCGGCGGTACCGCCTGTGAATACTCCACCGGTATGAAAAGTTCTTAATGTTAGTTGAGTTCCGGGTTCACCAATGGATTGACCCGCAATAATGCCTATAGCTTCTCCCAATTCGACCAGGTCGCCGTGAGCGGGACTCCGGCCATAACATAATTGACAGATCCAAGATGTACTCCTACAAGTAAAAGGGGTTCGAATATATATTGGTTGTACTCGAAAAGTTATGAATCTATTAACAAGTCCAATCCCAATATCTTGATTTCTGGTGGCAAGGCATCGTGGACCGATATATATATCGTCTGCTAATACACGACCAATTAATGTTTGAACAAAAATGTTCTCTGTCATCCCATTTTGAGGACTCACGGAAATACTTTTGATAGTGCCACAATCTGTTCTCCGTACAATAATGTGTTGAACTACTTCAACAAGTCGACGCGTCAGATATCCAGCATCTGATGTTCGTACAGCAGTATCAACAACTCCTTTTCGAGCGCCATAGCAGGAAATGATATATTCTGTCAAAGAAAGCCCTTCGCGTAAATTGCTTTGAATGGGTAAATCAATCATTTGTCCCTGGGGATCCGACATTAATCCTCTCATACCTACTAATTGGTGTATCTGAGATGCATTTCCCCGAGCCCCCGAAAAAGACATTAAATGTACAGGATTATAAGGATCAGTCATCCGAAAATTAGGATTCATTTCTTGTCTCAAATATTCGCTTGTAGCATACCATATTTCAATGGATTGACGCAATTTTTCTACCGCGTGTACATTACCATACTGATAATGTTTCTCCAAAATTAAGCTTTGTTGTTCAGCGTCTTGGACTAACCAACCTTTAGAAGGAATTGTTAAAAGATCATCAATTCCTAATGAAATGGATGTTGCAGTAGCTTGATGGAAACCCAAAGTCTTTATTTGATCTAGGATATGCGATGTATATGCCATTCCGAAATGATCTATTAATCTGCTAATAAGTCTTTTCATAGCAGTTCCATTTATCACTTTATTGTGAAAGACCAGATCGGCTCGTTCTGCCATAAGTACCTCTTATATTTATTCTGCTAAGCTAAGTATGATTCTACAATGGACTTCAGTCAGTGATTTGAAAACTTCTTTTCCTAAATCTCAATCTCGATTCATGCAGAAATTCAGAAATTATGATTCTAGTGAATTTTTGGAGACCCGAATTCCCAGTAGCACAAGAAGGCCATCAACTAATTTAAATTTTTCGTTCAAATAGCGTATGAATAGGCTCGACAAAACCCCTGCAGGGCTTCTTCTATTTCTCGATAAAAAGAAATATGACCAAGAGTGGTTCGAATGTATATACAACGTATTTCTTTTTTTAGACTTCCCACTATTAGATAGCGCCCATAAATCTCATGATAAGTACCAAAAGATTCATATTGAACTTCGACGGGAACTTCTCTTGAGCCAATGACACGTTGATCCAGTTTCCATCGAAGCCACAAAGGACTATCTAAACAGATTCGCTTTTGCCAATAAGCTCCAAGTGCATCATAGGAACTACAAAAATAGGGTTCTTTTTCCTTTGTATACTTATAGTAATTATTTACAAATGTTTTATTTTGATAGTTTTCGCAGCTATATGAATTATACCTATTTGCACAAATACCTCGAGGATTTCCGATCGTCAATAGATAGAGTCCAATAAGCATATCTTGAGTTGGTGTGGAAATGGGGTCTCCAATAGCTGGGGACAAGAGATTCATATGAGAAAACATAAGTAAACGGGCCTCCGCTTGAGCTTCCAAAGATAAAGGTACATGAACAGCCATCTGATCCCCATCAAAGTCCGCATTAAAGCCTTTACAAACTAATGGGTGTAAACAAATAGCACGTCCCTCCACTAAAATGGGTTGGAACGCTTGTATACCTAATCTATGCAGGGTAGGTGCTCTATTCAACAATACAGGATGCCCCCGCATAACCTCTTGAAGTATTTCCCACACTATCGGTTCTTTTTCCCGAATTTTACTTTTAGCAATCCCTATATTAGAAGCAACATGTTGTCTGATTAGACCACGAATTACAAATGTTTGGAAAAGCTCTATTGCTATTTCTCGAGGTAATCCACATTGATGTAATGAAAGCGAAGGACCTACCACAATGACAGAACGTCCCGAATAATCGACACGTTTACCAAGTAGGGTCTCGCGAAATCTCCCCTCTTTGCCTTCAATTACGTCTGAAAATGACTTGTAAACTTTATTATGACCATCCCTTATTGGTTGTCTACGGATCCCATTATCAAGAAGTGTGTCCACAGCTTCTTGTACCAATTTCTCTTGACACATTACTAATTCCCCTGGCGTGGATCTACTTGTTGCTAATAGATCCGTAAGAGTATTGTTCCGATAGATAACTCTTCGATAGAGTTCATTAATATCCGAACTCATTAATTTGCCCCCATCTATTTGAATGATAGGTCTCAACTCTGGAGGAAGGACTGGTAATAAGCACAAAACCATCCGTTCTGGCTCTATATTTGTTCGAATAAAATGTTTAGCTAATTCCATACGTCTAACCAAAAAATCCTTTCTTCTTCTAATTTTTCTATCTTCCCATTCATTTCCAGCGGACCCCCCGTCTCCTAATTCCTTCCATTCTACCAATGAATTGCCTATAATAATTCGCAAATCTGAATCGGCCAATTGTTCTCTGATAGCACCAGCTCCTGTGGAAATTTCTCGATTTCGAAATGTCTCGAAGCCTTGGGTAGTAAAAAAAAGCGGGATGCTGTATTTCCAGGATTGGATTTCATATTCGAATGAACCTCGTAATCGTAAGAAAGTCGGTTTTTTAGTTAGGGGCCTAGCAAAAGAAAAATTGAGATAGGTTCCTATAGAATTGGATTCCCCCCCTTTAAATCGGACATGAGGGTTTCCTCTCATCCGGCTCAAGTAGTTACACAAATAAATAAAGGGTTCTTTCTTATTTTTAAAGTTTGTTCGAAAAACCCGACAAAAAAGCTACGCCTTACTCAAGTTTTCACTAAAAACTAACGATTCGTTTTTTTTTACTTTCATTATTCTCACTAACTTACATTATTCTGAATTACTTAATTATAAAATTTGACAGAATAAAAATATAAAAAAATGCTCCATTTTTGAGTAGTCTACTTCCCCTCAACTGATGAATACCCTAAAAAAGAAAAGAATACTTTTTTGGGACTCATAAGGGATTTCTTTGTCTGTCTATATGCCATACCCGCCCTTTTTTGATCTTTTAGGTCTCTACTCACCTCGATGGTTATGCCGCGATGTCTTTGAAGCATATATGCGATAGATAGACTCCTGCAACCATGCTATATTTACTTACTAAAACGGGAATCTCTCTAAACTAAAATAAAAGAAAAGGGATTTCCTTATTTTTATCTAAAATATTCACGAGGTATAACTAGCAATTCCTTTTTCTATGTTACGGAATCGACCATAGATCAATTCCCCTTTTACTCGGAAGTATTGAATGAATATACCTATGAATTCTGAGTTTCATGTTACTTCTCCAAAAATACATGTCAGAATTGGGGGCATCCCAATCAGATTGAATGGGATGACAGTTTATCAGTCCGAATCTGTAAAATACAAATTTTGATCAAATCACACATCGCAGTATACTAGGCCTTCTAATTCCTTAAGAGGTTTATCTAAAAGATTCGCGATATAACTAGGAAGACGTTTCAAATACCACACATGAGTCACTGGACATGCGAGTTTGATGTATCCCATTTGATATCTTCGTATCCCAGAATCCACAAATTCCACCCCACATTGTTCACAAAATTTCGGTTCTTCTTTTTCCGCTCCGATTACTCGATAATTTCCACAAGAACAAATTCCACTTTTTATGGGTCCAAAGATTCTTTCGCAAAATAAGCCATCCTTTTCCGGTTTATTGCTTTTATAATGAAAAGTATAAGGTTTTGTCACCTCTCCGACTACCTCTCCATTAGGTAAGATTTTGTTGGCCCAAGCCTTTATTTGTTCAGGAGAAACTAGTCCAATTCGAAGTTGTTGATGTTTATACCGGTCAATCATAGAATAGAAATTCTGATTCATCCAGATCAAACTTCCTTCCTAGTAATCCCAAAGTTCTTCTCAGATACAAGGAAATGGTTCAATTCTAGGGCCAAAGATCGTAATTCTCTAACGAGTAATCGAAAAGATTCTGGAGCATCCTCTGGGTTAGGTACTCTTCCTCCAATGATTGTAGCACCAAGTACTTCTTGGCGAGCTCTAATATGATCAGATTTATAAGTAAGCATCTCTTGTAAAATATGAGCAACACCAAATCCTTCCAGAGCCCAAACTTCCATTTCTCCTACTCGCTGTCCGCCTCGGTTCGCCCTTCCCCTAAGGGGTTGTTGTGTAACAAGTGCGTAATGTCCGCTAGAACGCCCGTGGATTTTATCATCCACTTGATGAATTAATTTTAGGATATAGGACTTTCCTATTAGAACAGGTTGTTCAAAAGGATTTCCCGTTCTTCCATCAAATATTCTACTTTTTCCCGGATACTCGGGTTCAAATACCCATGGATTATTTGTTTGCTTACTGGCTTCGTATAATTGAGAAAAAACTAGTTTTCTCGAAGCTTCCTGCTCATACCTCTCATCAAAAGGCGCTATTCTATAATGTCTCTTTAACAGATCCCCCGCTAAACCAAGCGAGCATTCAAATATCTGTCCCACATTCATTCGTGATGGTACCCCTAATGGGTTGAAAACCATATCAACAGGCGTTCCATCTTGCAAATAGGGCATATCTTGCCTAGGCAAGATTTTTGAAATGATACCTTTATTTCCATGTCTTCCAGCGACTTTATCACCTACTTGGATTTCACGTTTCTGTAAAATATATACACGAATCGTTTCTGGATTATAACGGGAACTCCCCCCCTTCCGGATCCATCTCACATCAATAACGCGACCTTTTCCACCTATGGGTAGTTTTAGAGAAGTTTCTTTTGCAGTGGATACCCGAATTCCAAGTATGGCTCGCAATAATCTATCCTCTGGTGCATACGAGGATTCATTTGCTGTCTGAGGTGTTAATTTACCTACTAAAATATCACCCGTTTCTACCCAAGATCCCAGCACCACAACTCCATTTCTGTCTAAATTTCGGATTAAATGGGCCTCTAGGTGAGGTATTTCTTTTGTGATTTTTTCAGGTCCTTGACTTGTCACATGAGTCTGAATTTCATATTTCCGTATGTGAAAAGAAGTATATATATCTTCATATACTAGGCGTTCACTAATTAGTACTGCGTCTTCAAAATTGTAACCTTCCCATAGCATATAAGCTACTAATACGTTTTTTCCTAAAGCAAGTTCCCCCCCGACAGTAGCCGCACCATCCGCTAAAATTTGTCCCTTTTTAAAGCATTTACCCCGCGAAACTTGAGGTTTTTGATGCATACAAGTATTTTTATTGGAACGTTGATAGATAACTAATGGAATAGTTCTAGTATTAGTATCCCCGTTACTTGAGAAAATAATTTTGTGAGTATCAATATAAATAACCTGTCCCTCGTAATCGGCTATAGCGGAAACCTCCGAATCTAGGGCTGTTTGGTGTTCCAGCCCAGTTCCGACAATGCACCTCTCGGATCGAGAAAGTGGAACTGCTTGGCGCTGCATATTAGAACTCATTAACGCTCGATTCGCATCATTATGCTCGATAAAGGGAATGAGGGAAGCTCCAATAGAAAAATATTGGAAGGGAAAAATATTTCTAAGGTGAATCTGTTCCCATGCAAGAGTCAAGAATTCTTGACGGTATCGGGCCGGAACAACCTGTTCCTCCTGAATACCTGGATTCAAGGCCAAAGAATTTCCCGCTGCTACCATATAATATTCATCCCTATTCGGTGCTAAAAAAACTATCTGTGCTTCTTTTGATTTTGATCTTTTAGACATTTCGTAAAAAGGACTTTCTATGGCTCCCCAACAATCAATCCTCACATGAATGGCTAAGGATCCAATAAGTCCAACATTAATTCCTTCGGATGTGTCAATTGGACAAATACGTCCATAATGGCTAGGATGGATATCTCGTATCCGAAAACTAGCAGTTCGCCCCGTCAACCCTCCAGGGCCCAAATAACTCAATTTTCGTCCATGGACGATTTGTGTCAATGGATTTGTTCGATCCAAAACTTGAGATAAAGGATGTAGTCCAAAAAACGATTCATAAGTAGTTGTTAATGAAGTTGAAGTTATCAAATTTTTTGGAGTCGGTATCAATTTATGACGGATTGCTCCACATATAGTTCCTCGAACCGCATTTTCTAAACGAACAAGAGCCAATCCGAATTGGTCTTGTAACAAATCCGCTATAGAACGAATACGTTTATTTTTCAAGTGATTCATATCGTCAAGTGTACCCACTCCAAATTTAATTCCGATCAAATGATCCGCAGCAGCCAATACATCTCGTGGTAACAAAAATGTATTGTTTTGGGGTATGTCAAGATTCAGTCTCTGATTCATATTTTGTCGACCAACCCTTCCTAATTCACACCTTTGTTGAAAAAATTTCTTTTGTAATTCCTTACATAAGGAATCGGAAAATATCGGATCCCCACCTACACAGGCAAATTGTTGATAAAACTCCAAAATAGCATTTTCTTTTGACCTAATTTTTTTTTTTTCCTTATCATTCAGGAAAGACAAGAAAATCTCGGGGTAACAAACATTATCGAGAATTTCTCTTAAATTCGACCCCATAGCTGATGATAAAACTAGAATAGATATTTTTTGTTTTCTACTCACGCGAGCCCATATCCTTGCTTTTCTATCAATTTCTAATTCTGATCTTCCTCCCCAATCTGATATTATGGTGCAGGTATAGATAGAAATCCCGTTATGGTCCAATTCGGACCGGTAATAAATACCGGGACTTTGCAATATTTGATTAATAACAATTCTGTATATTCCATTTACTATAAAAGTTCCCAGGGAATTCATTAGAGGAATGTTTCCGAGAAAAACAGTTTGTTCTTGCATATCTCTACGGGTTTTCAGAATTAACCCTGCGGGTACATATAATTCAGAAGAATATGTGAGCGATTCATACACGGCATTTCCTTCGTTTATTAAGGGTTCTACTAATTGATATCTTTCCACAAATAATTGAAATTCAATTTCTTGATCTGTATCTTCAATTTTTGGAAACTTATGAAATTCTTCCACCAAGCCCTTATCAATAAACCTGCAAAATCCCTCAAACTGGATCTGACTAAATCCAGGTATTGTGGACATTCCTTCATTTCCATCATTCCGGAGCATCTTAATCTTCAGTTTCCTATTTCTCGAAAAATCCCATTATTGGATCACTATTCATCGAACTATATGTATCGATTAAGCAATGATGGAATGTATATTCTGTTTACTAAATCACATGAAATTTTAGCCAACTCCATAAACTCCATATATGTATTTCATACGTATGAGCGGAAATGAAAGAGAGAAATGGAGAGTATTTTCGACCCAACGCAAGTTTGAATTTTTTCAGGTACAAATAGAAATGAATTGATAAAGCATTCTTGGAAACTGAAACTTATGGAATCTTGTATAGAATACCCAAATGATCCAATTTCTATATTATATTACGATTTTTTGGGGTACAAAAAAAGAGAAAGGGATTCAGAATAAAATCTCATTTTTTTTTTGAATAAGGTATAATCAAGGAATAAGATATAAAGCCGTATAGAGTTTCTTTTTTTAGCGTAGTTTAAAACAAACTTCTCTTTTGCTAGTAGAATTTATAGAAGATAATTGAGTTATAGTTGTGTAATAGGAGTAGGGGTTTATTAAGTTAAGTTTATTAAGTGCATGCCGATGTAACTATATTATCTATCTGCATATCAGCGCTTTTATCGTAATTTTACCTGGGACAATAGGGATCCCACTATATTATAATTCTCATTTTCTATTCCATATAATATATTCAATGAAAATGAAACCGCCAGGATTTTTTTCTATAGGGATATACATAAAAAAGAGACCCAACTCGGTCTCGGTATCTATAATCTATGTAACAATTTCTGTCCGGGGGTTGACATATACATATATATCTTGTTATAATAAAACATTGTAACTATTGTCAATATTTATCTTGACAAAGATATATTATTCAATCTAATTCTTGAATCTTAATAAGAAGGGGGAATTAAAAATGAAAAAGAGAAAGTGATGTGTGTTTTAAGATATAATCAATCGAATAAAATAATCCCAACAACAAATTTGTAAAATTTTTAGTTGTCAATTGTATTGGAAATTGTAATATGTAATAATAATTATCTAATTTTATATAATTATAAATTACTTAATTGTATAATTGTATAAGTAATTAAGTAATAAATTTCATTTTTAATTTACTTTAATTAAAATTAAAAAAAAAATTATAGAATATGGATAGGCACTAGTCTTTTTTTTCTAGTTTTGATCAGATTTGGCGACATAGCCAAGCGGTAAGGCAGGGGACTGCAAATCCTTTATCCCCAGTTCAAATCTGGGTGTCGCCTGATCAACAAACAAAGGATTTGGAATTTTTTTTATTATGTGAATCTAACTCAACAAATGCTTGTCGTGCGAAAGGAGAGACAAGGGTAAAGACTGTAGATTTTTTCTCAAAGTTAGGATTTTGGGCGTGGCCCAAGCCGGTAAAAAAAAATTATGTAATATCCGGCAACGGTCTCGTTGTATTCTTTCACAAAAAGAAAGAGAGCAAGACTTCTTAGATCAAATAAAAAGAAAGACAGCAAGACTTAGATCAAATAGAAGGCTTTGTTTGATAGATAATTATCCATCTTAATGATATATTTTACTGCCTTTTGTTTGGTAACAAAACAAATAATGGGTCCTACTATTCCCACATCTTTTATTTGGATAGGAACATTTTTTGCTATTTTGTTTCCCAATAAAAAGTGTATGTATCGTAATTGTGCTTAATGTTTCCCGATTCCACCCGAAATCTTAGAATATAGGAACTTGTTATAGGTAGATTTCTTGGATTGCTTCATCAATAGCCTAAAATCAGAATTTCATTTTGACTCTGTGCCATCAATTTCACTATAATTATGGATTAATAATGGAATAATTCTTTTATAGACGTAGGAGGCATAATTTATATGGATATAGTAAGTCTCGCTTGGGCTGCTTTAATGGTAGTTTTTACATTTTCCCTCTCACTCGTAGTATGGGGAAGGAGTGGACTCTAGGGGTATTACTAATTGAATAATTGATTTAATAATGGAATTGTATCAATTGTTTAATTGAGCCTTTTCCGAAGCTTTTTTTTAAGAATGTCTCTGTATTAAAATAATACCGGAATCCAGTAATAAATAAGAAAATACAATAATGAATAATAATCATTCGATCAAAGTGAAACAATGAAGGATTATTATAGTTGTATTTCGAAATTCAAATTTACACATGATAGGACATTTTTTCCAAAAATAAAAAGAATATATAATATATATATCTATATAGAAATATATATAAATAGAAATATATATAAGATAAATATAGATAAGTAGAATCTAATTCTAATATATAGATAATAATTTAATAGGAATACTATCTAGATAACTAGAATATATAGTTTAAATATTCTATTCTAATAAATGTCTAATAAATACGAGTATAGTACTAGATAGTATGGTAGAAAGAATTATATAGTATAGTTCTTTCTACATACTACCCCACCTCAGATATTTATGATTCCAGCCGGATCATTTTATTTAAGACTTGGAGTTTGAATCCCTTTCTTTCGTTTCTTTAATCATTGATAAAAAACAAAAAATTCAAGTTTCAGTCAAATTAATCATTTTGACTGACTGTTTTTACGTAGATGATAAGTAAAAAAGCAGTAGGAACTAAGATAAACAGTGCAGTAGCAATAAATGCAAGAATATTGACTTCCATAATCTCATGGTTTTTTTACTTCATAATAACTCGGGATCTAATCCCATAGAGATGAGAAATTGGATTCCAGTAAATTTAATGGAATCAATTGCATCCCGATGATACTGAATCGGATCAATATTATGAATAACAATATCTGCTCGAGCAAATCGATTCGTCGTCGAAAATTGAATAGTATATCATAGGAAGATCTTGTAAATTCGAAAGGGTTTTTATTTTTGAATTAGGAAATCCTATTGAATTTTTCATCCCCTTCTATTCTTTTTTATAACCTACTTTAATTAATATATACAACATATACAACAATGAAAGTTTTATATAACTTATATTTTTATATAAGTTATATATTGTATAGATCACACACAAATTAAAAAAGTAGAATAGAAGTAAAAATTAGATGAGAAAAGGAAAAGGTTGTTGTTTGTTTAGTTCGACAAGCACTCTTTCGAAGTATTATGTTACGTTCATTATGTATCATACAAGAATACAATTTGGGCGTGTATTCCCACTAAAAATATCAATTATTCCATTTCATTAATCAAGAACGATTGAAAAGAAAATCAAATGACTATCCTTTTAATTTTTAAATAGTAATACCAACAATTATGCTCTATATTTATCTCGCTTATCAATCACTATCTAGTAAAATAAATAGAAATTTAGAATAAATAGAAATTTCCCTATTTATTTGATGATAAAAAAAAAGACTCCCTTGCCGGGGACAGAGGTTAAATCTTGTTTCCTCTTCCTTTTTGCAGAAGATTGAAAAATACATTTATCAATTCATCAGATCTCGGGACTGACGGGGCTCGAACCCGCAGCTTCCGCCTTGACAGGGCGGCGCTCTGACCAATTGAACTACAATCCCAGCGAGGCGTATTGGATAAGTATTCTTAATGGTTTCAGAAGAAATTGTTCTTGTCATGAGACACGACTGATATGATATATTGCCCGATATCCACATGGATATTGAGTATAGTGAGAAAGACACAGATGCAAATTACTAGTAACCTGTTGTTATTTTCTTGCCAAAAATGGGTAATAAATCTCTCGATGAGAAAAACCCACCTTTACTTATTTTTTAATTTTCTTCAGAATCAATTAATATTAATATTAATTAAGTAAATGGTGGTCGAAAGAAAGATAAGAACAAACGAATAAGAAAGGGTGGATAGAGAAAAACGAGAATCTTTTATACAGCAAACATTTCTGTTTCTGGAGGATAAATTGGTTATATCATATTTATATAGCATAGCATCTAATTTTTGGGCCGAGCTGGATTTGAACCAGCGTAGACATATCGTCAACGAATTTACAGTCCGTCCCCATTAACCACTCGGGCATCGACCCTGGAATAATTCCCCTTTTTTTATTGATAATCCACGACCCACTTCTTTTCGTGGTACCCCCAGGGGAAGTCGAATCCCCGTTGCCTCCTTGAAAGAGAGATGTCCTGAACCACTAGACGATAGGGGCATATCCGCCCAACCATCATGATACTATGCATCAGTATAATACTGTCTATTTTCAAAAATTGTCAAGTCAATATAAACTAATGTTATGAGTAGATTACAAGAATCGTTTCTTTTTTTTTGTTCTGATTCCACAGAATTTTGGATTTGATGGTTCATTTATGAACCGTTCTAAATAAATTTTTTTTTATTATTTAATTCTTTAATATATTTTTTTATTTTTATAAAATTATTATTATATGTATAATACATATATATAATATATAATATATATAATAATTAGAATTCTATTCTAATTTCTAGTTAGTTTATTAGAAAAAATTCTAATAACTTGATTAAAATAATATATTAAATAATGTAAATATATAAATAAGAGTTTAATTTAATAAGATAATTTAATAAGATAAGAGAGGTTTATAAGTTTATTTTTAAATTTATATATTTAAATTAAAATTTTTCTTATATATTAAAATTTATTTTATATTTTTTAATATTTTTATATTAATATAATATATACTATTATATTTATTATAATATTATATTAATATTAAGTTATATTAATATTAAGAATAAGATATACAAGAAAAGGGAGTCCGGCATTTTTTGAGTTCGGGGTCCGGCAGAAAAGAAAAGGATAAAAACCTCACTTAATTTCTTTTCGTCAATTTGAATTCAAAAATGGGAACTAGCCATTTCGTTCATTGTTCAGAAAAAAAATTTTCTTTTGGAGTAAATTGATTGTTCTTAAACGAAACTCTGTGCACATGCACATATGTATTGTATTATACATTATGTTCATAATATGTATATATTTATATACATACAGATATATACATCTCTTATGCAGTAAACTCATAATAGAAAATGACTGATTTTTGAATCAAATAAAATGAAAACCGGCCCTTTTAACTCAGCCGGTAGAGTAACGCCATGGTAAGGCGTAAGTCGTCGGTTCGAATCCGATAAAGGGCTTTTTCCACTAAACTTAAGTTTTATTTTAGTCTTCGTTTTTCAGCAGAGAATAGGAATATTTTTTTTTTTCTAAAAGGGGTCATTATAATGACTTATTATTATTATAAGTTATAGTTAGAAAGTGAAAGATAACATAATTAATTATGTTAAAGATTAAAAATTATAAAATAGAAATTATTAAAAAATTTAAAACTAAATAATAATTTTAAATTAAATAGATTATAATATAGAAATAATAAATCTAATTAATATAGAATTATTAATATAAGTTAATATAATTTATATATATGTAAGTTAATATAATTTATATATATGTATAATAATAAATATATATAATATAAATAAAATATATATAGAATATAGAAAATTCATTAGAATATTTTAGTTTATTAGAAAATAAAAACTAATTGCATTTATTAAAACTAGTATACCCTGTACTGATATAGTAATCCTTATTATTCAAATTTGGAGTTCTGGGACAGAAATATTCTAGAAATATTCTACTAGATATTCAATCCTTAGTCTGAATTGTCACAATGCCAAACAAAAATATTTTTACTCCTACATTGTTCTTATCAAACTCAACATAAAAATTGAAATTAAGAAAAGATAAGTGGACCTAGCTCACTGAATGATGATTCTATCAGTTATTCTGATATTTAAATTCAATATAGACAAAGTTGTACAAGCGGATTTTTTTTCCTTAGACCATGCAATGCAAGTCAAGAATTTGTCGATATTTATGATTTCATCTTCTTTTCTTACTAAATGCTCCACAGGAATAAATCACTATTCTTTACCCCCTGCATATAAAAACGAATTTCGAAAATCCATTTTTCAATACCTTTCCTTGATTTCAGAATCGATATTATTTTTCTGCAACAAAAAATGAACAAATGCGAGAAAGGGACTTTTATTTCCAGCCTCACATTATTTAAATATAAAATTTAGTGGCAAAAAAATAGCGAATTTTCTTTTTTTTACCTGTTAAAAAATATACTCTGGAATACGAGTTATAAGACAACAAATACTTAATTTATATAATAGAAA